CAACTTATTGGTCTTATGGTATATCTCAGTATAGAGGATGATACCAAAGATCTTTATTTGTTTATAAACTCTCCTGGCGGATGGGTAATACCCGGAGTGGCTATTTATGATACTATGCAATTTGTGCGACCGGATATACAGACAATATGCATGGGATTAGCCGCTTCAATGGGATCTTTTATTCTGGTCGGAGGAGAAATTACCAAACGTCTAGCATTCCCTCACGCTTGGCGCCAATGAGTTTTTTATTTGATTTGAGAGAAAAAATAAGACTATGCCTTCGCGCTATATGAAATATAAATATTAAGTAATAATAGCATGGCACTTCGAATTCGATATAAGAATTTTTTTTTTACCCTTAAATTATGTATCGAAAGAGTAGTATGAGATAAAAGGCATTTCCGATTTTATACGATCTATCGGGAGTCCTATTTCAGCGTCACAAACTTTTTTGTTTTCACACCGGGAGCTCTTAATCTTAACAATATTTATGTTATGAAAGAATATGAAAATAAAAAAATCTTGTTTTTTTTATTTGAAAAAAAAAAAAAAGAAACTTTGGGATTGCTAAATAACAAACGAAATAAATATATAAAGCAACGGAGCCATCATAGTATTTTTGAACTACTCCAAAAAGAAGGGTGGTTATTGGATCATTTACCAACCTGAGTCTGATAGACCCTATATTTAATTTATATTTATTTATTTAAAATTTTTTCCATGTAAGTGTAAGTAAGGTAAAAAAAAAGTGAATTCCATTATAGAGCCGTATGCAATGCGCAAAAGAAGATGCCTGTACGGTTGTTCAATTATATCTTTTTTTATTATTATTCTTTATCTCTTCACCTTTCATTATGCGAGATAGAATAAACATTTATTATGTTATATCATCAGGGTAATGATCCACCAACCTGCTGCCTCTTTTTATGAGGCACAGACGGGAGAATTTATCTTGGAAGCGGAAGAACTACTGAAGCTGCGCGAAACCCTCACAAGGGTTTATGCACAAAGGACAGGCAAACCCTTATGGGTTGTATCCGAAGACATGGAAAGAGATGTTTTTATGTCAGCAATAGAAGCCCAAGCTCATGGAATTGTTGATCTTGTAGCGACTGAATAAAAAAGAAAAAATAACAAGGATTTCACACGAATTCGTTATTTGAGATTTTATCTTCTTACCGGATTTAATATTCTATTATTTAATATTCTATTAATTAATCTCATTAATCTATTAATATAGAAATAAAATAATTCATAAGCATCCGGTTAAGATCGATCTAAACCAGCCCATTATGTATATGATTCAACATGCCAACTATTAAACAACTTATTAGAAACACAAGACAGCCAATCAGAAATGTCACGAAATCCCCCGCTCTTGGGGGATGTCCTCAACGACGAGGAACATGTACTAGGGTGTATGTGCGACTCGTTCAGATCATGGGCTAGGACAAAAGAAAGAAAACAATTGATCCAGTATCAACGATCAATACCAGTGAATAGGATAGAATGGAAGAACTCCAGTCAATATCTAAAAATAAAAAAGATCTATCCTTCTATTATGGTATCAAATGTATGGTTTCCGTTGGTGCAAATCCAATCACCTCAATTTAAAAATTTTAAATTTAAGATGAGAAAGAATTCTCCATTGATAGCAAATGGTATCCATTAAGCAGGGGAAATCCTATTTTAAAAAGCAGAAAAATTCTGCCTTACTCTTGCAAGAACGGACTAACAGGGTCAGCTACCCAGCTAATCTTCATAATTAAATACCGTTACTGTATAAGTGGATCTCGTTGTGAAAGACCTAGTACTGGATAATTATGGGTAGAGCCAAAGAGTTTGAACTGTACAAGTTAACAATAACATTGATTAAATGAAAGAAAGAAGGGCTCCGGTGTATAGAGAAGACCTCACCGTTTAAGAAGTAACCATAGAAACGATGGAACCCACTATATCCATTTATATTTATTACTTTTTTATTTACTATGTGTTTTTAATACCTAGTATCAATACAATTTTTTTTTATAGGTGAAATGCCTAGAAAAAAAGAAAAAATCGTGGTCGGGAAGGTTATAATAGCAAAAGCCATTGGAATTTTTATTTTATACATTGGAAGAATCCGTTTTGTTATTAATAGACTAGGACACGGGAAGAGAATAACTGAAAGAAAGGAAATCGATTAGTTATTCATCAAAGTTTCATTTATTCAATGACCAGAATTAAACGAGGGTATATAGCTCGAAGACGTAGAACAAAAATCCGTTTATTTGCATCAACCTTTCGAGGGGCTCATTCAAGACTTACTCGTACTATTACTCAACAGAAAATAAGAGCCTTGGTTTCGGCTCATCGGGATAGAGGTAGACAAAAGAGAGATTTTCGTCGTTTGTGGATCATTCGGATAAATGCAGTAATTCGCGAGAATAAAGTATACTTTAGTTATAGCAAATTAATACACAATCTGTACAAGAGACAGTTGCTTCTTAATCGTAAAATACTTGCACAAATAGCTATATTAAATAAGAGTTGTCTTTATATGATTTCCAATGAGATCATAAAATAAAGAGATTGGAAGGAATCCGTTGGAATAGTTTAAATGGAGTTCCCTGGAGAATGAACTCTGGGAAGGTAGAGTAGAAATTAGTATGATAAAATATGATAAAGTCATCAAAATGAAGAAACACGTTCAATAAAAAATATTTATTCTTCTCCAATTTTTTTTTTTTTCTTACGAGTTGACTCGCTTCTTTCAAATTGTTTCTCATTATTAAGAAAAGGTAACGGAGATAAAATACGAGCTTGTTTTATAGCAATAGTAATTAATCGTTGTTGTTTTAAGGTCAACCTATTTACCCGTCTAGATAATATTTTTCCTTGTTCGCTAATAAATCGACTAATTAAACTCATGTTTCTATAATCAATTCGATCCCCCGATTGGATCGGAGGCAAACGCCTACGAAAAGATCGCTTGGATTTAAGAAGGATTCGCTTGGATTTATCCATGGTTTTTTTATTCCTTATCCTGAAAATCCCAATCCTATTTCGATCGGATCAAACATGATGTAGAATTAAGAAATAGGATTGGGTTTGTTTATATTTAAATAAATATATGTTATATATAATATGTAATTTTTCACCTTCCTTGGAAGACTGACACACGAGCGGTCGGTTCGATCTATTTCTTTATCTCCCCATGAATCGTATGTTTGTAACAACAGGGACAGAATTTTCTCAATTCCAATCGACCAGGCGTATTGTGTCGATTCTTTTGAGTAATATATCTGGAAATGCCCGTTGATTCCTTATTAACACGATTTCGAAGACAACTGGTACATTCCAAAATAACTGTTACTCGGACATCTTTACCCTTGGCCATGAACCTCCTTTGGTTTATGATTCACTCAATTCTTTAATTTTCCGATCCGAAGCAAGGAAGAATAAAGGACAAAAAAAAATAGAAGCAGGTAACTCGAAATCAAATTATAAAAGAAAGATTTCGTTGCAATCAATATAGTAATAATAAGTAATATAATGATTTCTAACTATATTTATAATTTAGAATTGCCGTACAGTATTTTCAGTTAAGTATCTTGTATGATATAGTTGCCCCAACCATCACATTTTCATTTCCACTCTATTATTAATATTAATTTGAGCCTGGGCCCGGGTTCATAGTTTCGCTGAGGGCGAAACCTCTTTTTCTTTGTTTTTTTTTTTTTAGAATAACTTATTCTAAAAAAAAAAAACAAAGAAAAAAGAAGGCAAGGGTAGGGATTAGTTACAGAGATTTGATTGTATCTCTAATCTTCTTCCCCCTTCTCATATCAATAACTAAAATGAAAAAAAGGGGAATATCAACGCATCCGGAAAAAAACGATTGATCTCTATCAATAAACCTGCCAAAGACCCGAACCATAAAGCACTTACTACCGGTGCCACGGAGAGATATGTTTTTAGATCTCGCATTTGAAAAACTCCTCTTTCTTTATTCGTTATTGTAATTTTATTGTAATTTGTAATACATAATGGTAATACATATATGACCAGATGTGTATATGTAGTTAATGACTGACCGCCTGTATTTGTACGCGGAGTCCCTAATTAAAATTAAAATGTACAAAAAAGATATTTCTACCTGAAATTACTAAAAAATATTAATTTTTTATGGTAGGTTTCATATTTATTTCATACTTTATATAATATAAGTCTTTTAATATATTATATGTTTGTTATATGATATATGAGACCAAAAAGAAGAAATGAAAAGAGAATTTTTGTATATCAATGGAGGAAGTAAAGATGTGGAAAACAAGACAGGGATTCTCTACAATGACACTGTAGACCAATTGAAAGGGATGTAGCGCAGCTTGGTAGCGCGTTTGTTTTGGGTACAAAATGTCACGGGTTCAAATCCTGTCATCCCTACCTATTACTTATCTTATGAGCAGTAACGAGGGATCAATTGAGATAAATTGGACATACATAATAAATCTTTAATTTTATGATATATATGCAAGATGAATTGGGGTCACAAAATCTTTATTGTGATAATGATAATAAGGCGCTCTTAGTTCAGTTCGGTAGAACGTGGGTCTCCAAAACCCGATGTCGTAGGTTCAAATCCTACAGAGCGTGATTCTGTGTTCTTGTTAATCGCGTTAGGTCGAAAATTACACTTAAATAATTGAACAGCAATCTAAATTTGACCTCCCGCGGATTAAAGGAAGTAGGAGGTCAATCAAAAAAGAGATGTTAATTAATCAAAGGTCCAACTGATCACCACGTCTGTATTGTAAATATGCAGTTACGAATAATCCGGCCAAAGTAATAGGAATTAGACCTAAGACGATTCCAAATAGAAAAACTTCAATCATTTCAATTTGTTTGAAAGGGGAAAGGGGAGGTAATATTTATCCTTAAATATTAATCTGTATTGACTATAAATCTCAATGACCAAGAATTGGAAATTGATACGTTAAGTAACTGTAGAAGATATG